ATAGATCCAATTTTTAATTTTTTTTGATTCCTTAATTTTTTTTTTTACCCTTCCCGGTGATATCAAGATGCCACTGTGTCGTAATATCTTATCCATCTCTACAGGAAAATGGATATCTCCAGACAAGATTTTAAGTTCAATCCTTTTGTTTTTTTTCTCCACTCGGACCAATCCGCCTACTTGGCTTCTTGTATTTAAGGTGATTCGCGTATTTACTCCAATAATACTATTGTTTCGTACCATTATGGAAGAAGATTCAGGTAAAATATGCACTTCCTCGGGAATGAAAAAAAATCGATCTACTTTCGTTTGGTATTTTGGCTTAAGTTCTTTGACTCCTCCATACTCAATTAAAGCCTCTTTTTTGAGGATTGAATGCAAGCCTATAGCCCCATATTTAGTAATTCCTGAACCCTTTCTTCTGTATTGAAGATCATCAAAATAAGCAAGAATACTATTTCTTCGAAAAATACCATTTATCGGTATTTCAATCGAAATACTGGAACGAGACGGTAGTTCTTTCTCTCGTTCTTGAATCCATTGGAATGGGATGATGAATCTATTTCTTCGCCTCTTTGTCAATAAAAATAAATCAGAATCCTTGTAGAGAATAGAAGGAAATATGAGATTAGAATGATCCGTATCTATGATTCGATTAAATTCTGAATAATCAGGAATACTGCTTTCTTTTTTACCAAAAAGACCCGAAGTAAATAATTTGTATTTCCCTTGATTTACTGTATTTACTGAAAAACTATTTCTATCTTTTCCGTTGGACGAAAGAAAATAAACGTTCGTTTGATCTTGATCTTTATGGATTGAAAAAGGGACTACACTGGATTTGTACGAGCCTCCTGATAATATCCATAAATGACTTGTTTTTGGTAAGAGATGCACAGTACTATATGTAAAATAGGGTGCATGATATACATCGGTACTCCAGTGCATTTCCCCCTCTGAGTCAGAATAAATATGTTTTCGAATCCTCTCTTTAAAATGAAAAGTGTATGTTCCCGCGCGAATCTCAGCAATCACTTGTTCTGATTGTACATATTGATCGTTTTGAACTAAAATAAAACTTTTTGGTGGAATAGTCACATTATCTATAATATCTTCACTCTCAATAGTTACATACAAGTCTATAGAACATAGAAAAGCGGGATGCCCGTGACGTGTACGTGTGGGATGAACCAAATCCTCATTGAATTTTATTTTTCCATTAGAAGGGGCTCGTACATGTTCTGCAGTACCCCCTGTGAATACCCCACCCGTATGAAAAGTTCTTAATGTTAGTTGAGTGCCGGGTTCCCCAATAGATTGACCCGCAATAATACCTACAGCTTCTCCCAATTCGACGAGGTCGCCATGAGTAGGGCTCCGGCCATAACATAATCGACAGATCCAAGACGTACTCTTACAAGTAAAGGGAGTTCGAATAGAGATGGGTTGTGTTTGAAAGGTTATGAATCGATTGATAAGTCCAATACCAATATCTTGATTTCGAACGGCAATGCATCGTGATCCTATATATATATCGTCTGCTAATACACGGCCAATCAATGTTTGGATAAAAATTCTTTCCGACATCATCCCATTTCGAGGACTTACAGAAATCCCTTGGATGGTGCCACAGTCTGTTCTACGTACAACAATGTGTTGAACTACTTCAACAAGTCTGCGTGTAAGATATCCAGCATCCGATGTTCGTACAGCAGTATCCACAACTCCTTTGCGGGCTCCATAACAAGAAATGATATATTCTGTTAAAGACAGTCCCTCACGTAAATTGCTTTGAATAGGTAAATCAATCATTTGTCCTTGTGGGTCCGACATTAATCCTCTCATACCTACTAATTGGTGTACTTGAGATGCATTTCCCCTAGCTCCCGAAAAGGACATCATATGGACTGGATTAAAAGGATCAGTCATCCGAAAATTAGGATTCATTTCTTGTCGCAAATATTCACTTGTAGCATACCATATTTCAATAGATTGTCGTAATTTTTCTACCGCGTGTACATTTCCATAATGATGGTGTTTTTCCAAAATTAACCTTTGTTGTTCAGCATCTTGGACTAGCCATCCCTTAGAAGGTATTGTTAAAAGATCATCAATTCCTAATGAAATGGATGTAGCAGTGGCTTGCTGGAACCCCAGAGTCTTTACTTGATCCAGGATATGTGATGTATATGCCATTCCGAAGTGATCTATTAATCTACTAATAAGTCGTTTAATGGCAGTTCCATCTATCACTTTATTGCGAAAGACCAGATCAGCCCGTTCTGCCATAAGTACCTCCATATTCCAATGAGTAGGGTTTGACAATGGGTTTGATTCAATGATTGGAAAACTTCCTTTTCTCGATCTTGATGCGTATAAATTCAGGAATTATGGTCCTAGTTGAACCGGAGGGACTCGAATTCACATTGGTTTCATAGAACTACTTAAGCTTGGATACCATATGAGCAGGCCCGGAAAAAGCCTTGTATAGCTTCTTCGA